ACTAGCCCGTCGTTTTTACTTATGAAAAAGAATTCCATATTAATTCATGAATTATGATACATATTCTATATATGAATATGGATATGGAAAAGGATAAAAAAGATATTTTTTTATTGGAATTGGGTTTCTTTCTCTTTTTTTTTTTTTCATTCCTATTCTTCTTTCTATTTCTGAAAAAAGGGGGGCTTACAAAATAAAGGATTTTTTCGTTCCCAATAGTTATGTATTTAATCGGTGGATAGGAGCATACTCTGGATTGGAATCGTGCCTTGGGGAGTACTGCCTAATAATTTCTACCAACTTTAAGCCCCAATTAGTATTCTTTGTTTGTATATTATGTAAAAATGTCCTTTTGGATAATTTACAGAAATTCCATTTCCATTACAAATCCGTTACATATCTTGGTGTTTCTAACCATCCACTCGTTTTTGTTCAACCCCCCGTTATGATAATACATGTATCTTAATACATACAAATGATAGTGAAAACGCAATACGGTGGATCTTTTGAGCCCGCTTCAAGTCAGGATGACTAATTAACCAATCTTGGGGTAAACGGTTTCTTATGTTTATGTTTATTTCCGCTTAACTCTTTCTTATACATGGAAAATGAGACTCAATATTTTTACTGCGAATTTATATATTCTAAATTATCTAATTTATATATTATATATAATATAAGCTGTTTTCTTTCACTCATATAACTATTTGATTTAATTCTTCAATCCGAATAATGAATAAAAAAAATGAAGATATCTAACTTTACTCAATTCATTCCACCGCTTTCCTAGAAAGGAAGAATAGAGAAAAGTTTATGTCTATATATCAACGAATCGCACGTAGAGATATTGATAACACACATAAAGTTAATGGTATTTCATAACTAATCGATTGAGCAGCAGCTCGTAGACCACCTAAAAAGGAATATTTATTATTTGACCCGTATCCTGACATAAGAAGTCCAATGGGAGCAATACTTGAAATAGCAATCCATAAAAAAACACCAATATTGAGATCCGCTAAAACAAGGCGATAACCAAACGGAACTACTAAATAGCTTACTAAAATTGATATCACTGCTATGGATGGACCGATACTGAATAAACGAGTATCCCCTCTAGATGGAAAAAGATTTTCTTTGAAAAGAAGTTTTGTCCCATCTGCTAGAGCTTGAAGAACTCCCAAAGGACCGGCGTATTCAGGTCCAATACGTTGTTGTATTCCCGCGGATATTTCTCTTTCTAACCATACAATTACCAGTACGCCTATTGTGATTCCCAATACAAGAGTCAAAATAGGAATAAGTAACCATATAATTCCATAGACCCCTTTTAAAAATTCCAATCTAGAAAAAGAATCGATATCTTGTACTTCTGGTGTATCAATTATCATTTCAACGATCAACTTCTCCCATAATGATATCTATACTACCTAGTATTGTCATAATATCAGCCAATTTCATTCTTTTAACTAACTGAGGAAGAATTTGCAAATTGATAAAACCCGGCGGTCGAATTTTCCATCTCCAAGGAAAACCACTCCGATCCCCTATCAGAAAAACCCCCAACTCTCCTTTTGGAGCTTCGACTCTCACATAAAGTTCTTGTTTCGGCAATTCAAATGTAGGAGAAGGTTTTTTACTAATAAAGCGATATTCAAAATCATTCCATTCTGGATTCCTTTCTCTATCAAAATATCGGGTTTCTAAATTCTCATATGGCCCCCCCGGAATTCCTTCGAGAGCCTGTTGAATAATTTTTATGGATTCCATCATTTCACCAATTCGGACTAGATAACGAGCCAACGAATCCCCTTCTTTTTGCCACTGTACTTCCCAATCAAATTCGTCATAACACTCATACTGATCAACTTTACGAAGATCCCATTGTATTCCGGACGCTCGCAGCATTGGTCCCGATAAACCCCAATTTATTACTTCCTCTCGACCAATAATGCCTACCCCCTCGACTCGTTCTAAAAAAATAGGATTGCGTGTAATAAGTTGTTGATATTCAGCAACCCTTATTAAAAAATAATCGCAGAAATCCAAACATTTATCTATCCAGCCATGAGGGAGATCAGCCGCTACCCCCCCGATCCGAAAATAATTATGCATCATTCTCATACCGGTGGCAGCTTCGAATAGATCATATACTAATTCTCTTTCTCTGAAAATATAGAAAAAGGGAGTCTGTGCACCAATATCCGCCATAAAAGGGCCGAGCCATAACAGATGAGAAGCTATACGACTCAACTCCAACATAATTATTCTGATATAGCTGGCTCTTTTAGGTACTTGAATATTTCCCAGCTGTTCCGGTCCATTTACCGTTATTGCTTCTGTGAACATAGTAGCTAAATAATCCCAACGTGTTACATAAGGTAAATATTGTATAATTGTTCGGTTTTCCGCAATTTTTTCCATCCCTCGGTGTAAATAACCCAATATTGGTTCACAGTCAATAACATCTTCACCATCTAGAGTAATGATAAGTCGAAGAACACCATGCATTGATGGATGGTGGGGACCCATATTGACTACCATGAGGTCTTTTCTTGGAGCTGGTATATTCATAGGTTTTTCCTTAATTCATTCTTTCATGAATTGTTGAAAACGAAAAAAAGTTCATTCAAATTCAAGATCTAATAAATCAAATAATTCAAAATGCTTCTTCAAATTAACGAGTTTTTGATTCCCGAATATCCAACCGATTAATTAATTCTTTATAACCTATTCTATTTTTCTTTGACAAATAAGATAGCAGTCGTTGGCGTTTTCCCAGAATTTTACGTAGACCTCTCTGAGATAAATAGTCTTTTTTGTGTAATTGTAAATGTGAAGTAAGTCTTCGTATCCTATTGGTGAAACTAAATATTTGAAATTCAACAGAACCCCTGTTTTCTTCTTTTTCTTCTTGTGAAATAACTGAGATGAATGAATTTTTTACCATAAAATGAAACCCCCTTCTTTTTTTAAGATATTTTTATTGATAGATATCTTTATTGATCAGTAATAATAATGTCACTTGTTTTAGTTTGGTATAGACAATAATCTTAATTTTGTTCGAATTTCGAATTTTATTAAATCAAATTAAAATCAATCCGATTTTAATTTAAAAATTCGATTTGAAAAGGTATACAAAAGCATGGTTGTTTTCCGTACTCAAAAAAGATAAAAACTTAGTCCTAAAATCAGAAGATTTTATTGATTCATTTCGAGATCGAATTGATATGTCATTGAATTAGTATCATGTATCAGAACGGAATGTAAGACAATGAATGTGTGCACCTCTTTGTCGTCATAGACCCGCTACGATATGGGAAAGATAGCAAAAATATACTAGTAATGAATTTTCAATCGCGGATACATATGTATCCTTACCATACCGAAACGACTGCCGTTATTGCTATCAAACCAATAACGATTCATACAAGCTAAATCTTCTAATCGATAATTGGGCCACAGAAATAACTTTAATTTAATAAGTTTCTTTTGATATCCTTTGCTTTTATCCAAAACCTGACTGTTTACCTTATTCCCATTCCCCAATGCTGAATTTTTATGCATATCATTTCTATTCCTAGAATTGAAACAAATTAGAATTCGAAATTCTCTCCGAAGTCTAGGTGATAAAAGATTTTCAGGAACAAACAAATCATAATGATTTTTATCCCTATTTCCAGTCATCTTTTTATATTTGGTAATGACTTCATCAGAATTCTTATCAACATGAGTTTTTTCTCGGTATTTTTGATTAATTTTGTGTTTACTTTGATGAACCAACGAAATACCAATGGTTTGAGACATAATAAATTGCCCATCATTTTTTATAGATAGACGAATTGGTTCAATAATCAAAATTCCTCTTTTGATCAATTCTGTAAGAGTTAAATTTTTCTGAATCATCAGAATATCAAGACTCATTTCTCCCCTTTGAATAGAGGATATAGTTATTTCTCGTGGATTTATCAGTCTAAGCAGGAGACAATATACTTTGATGTTATTAATTATTTTTTTATTTAAAATATCATCCCATCGCAATTGAAAAAGAAAATACCTTTTTAGTAAGAAATCAAACTCCGCTTTTGTATTGTTCTTGTATTGCTTTTTATTTTTATGTTTTTTCATGTCCGAGCCCGTATAATCTTCTTCAACATCTTTTTCTTGGTTTGAAAGAGCAGATTCAAAGTTTGCTTGGTCCGCGGCGGATTCTTTTTGCCCTTTATTTCGTTTTTTTAATTCAAGAGATTTTTTTTCACTGGAGGATATTGATATAAAAGGATCCTTTTTTTTATTTCCAGCGATGCTTTTGTTTTCAATATCAGTAGCGGTTTCATTTATATTAGAATCTAAAAGAAGTAATTTTATTGGTATAACCCACGGTTTTGTTTTATACAAATTATAAAATATCAAAAATTCTGGGAAGAACCAACGCTCAAGATTTGATATGGGACGATTTAGTATTTCTTCATTCATTCCCATCCAATCAAAAAAACGTTTTTGATTGGATAAGTTGATTTCTTGATCTTGATGAATTGTGAGATAAAAAAGATTTTTCTTTTTGATTTTATCAATTATTTGATAATTATTAAGCTTAGCCTTAGTAGATTTTTTATTACTGTTTGGGTCAGTATCAATATTGATCCAAGCCTCGATATCGATTTTCGTTCTAAGACAAAAATCGATAATTCTCCAATCAAAATATTTTCTATCCAGATTTTTCTCCATATCTCTAATATCATCTTGTACTAGATCCTTATTGATAGGGATAATAGGAATACCTTCCATCATATAAAAAGATTTTCGTTTATTTGTGTTGGAATTCGAAAAAACTTCTTGGTTATTTTTTACGTGTAATGGCGATTCATAAATTGAAGAGTACTTCGTATCTTCAGAATTAATAGATTTATATGCTAACCGATCATATCTATATTGTTTTTTAAAATTCTCTTTTTCGTTTAGTAATGAAGCCGTTTCAAAATTATTTTGTTTTTCGTAGTGAATAAATTTTGTTTTTTTAGAGGAGTTGCATAAATCCTTATTTTGATTCATACAGTGTTGATTGAATCGATTTCGCCATTTTTGTGGTACTAGTCTAGACCATCTAATCTGAGATATATCATATTGATAATGATTCCTTAACCAATTTGTCCATTGATTTATTCCAGAATTCTGACGATTCTTATGTCTTAATTGAGAATGAAAAAGTTCTTGTGTTCCAATAAAATAATCCTTTATTTCATTCTTAATAAAGGGGGCTGCTCCATTACATTGAAAGACAGATTTTAACTTATAAAAATAAAAAGGAATAAATTGGGTTTGTGAGAGTTTGTAAAATACATAGGCTTGTGAAAAGTGGGATAAGTCACAAAAAGTATTTGAATTCTTATTACTAATATTAGTATTATAAAGTGCCTTTTTTATAGTCGAAATAAAGTGAATTAAACTTTGATTTGTTTTATCCATTTTTTCTTGATTTGTTTCATTATTGGTAATGTATTTAGTAATAATTTTTTTTATTGATTCAAGAAATGGTTGTGTATTGATCCTAGGAATATTAATGATCCACAGAAAGATATCTATGTATATCCTTTCAATGAAAAATTTCATAAAATAATGTAATTTACGTATTAGTCGAGCATTTTTTCTTTTTAATATCTGCCAAATATTTTTTTGTGATTCCAACCCTTTATCATCATCACTTATTTTGTTAGAACGAATATTTGGATCTGGAATTCGAAATCCGCCCTTTTTTTGATTTGTAATTTTTTCTATTTGGTTTATGATTGTGCTTGTTCTATCAGTTAGATCCTGCATTTTTTTTTCTGTCAATGAATAATTTGTCCAATTCCGAGGTATAGTTTCAATGGATGATGGTATAGTTTCAATGGACAATTCATCAATCATCAGATTACTGGTTATAGAATCTTTTTTCGTTTTACTCAATTCATATACTTTTCTTTTTCTCAATCCAAAAAATAGAATTGGATTTATTTGTGAGAGTTCTTTTTTTATTTCTTTTAAAAAAAGAATCCTTTTAATGACCCATTTTTTTGTTTCTTTTAAAACATTTACAAACAATTTTGTTTTTTCTTTTAAAATTCTTAGAATTAGAAAGCATTTCTTTTTCAATTTTCTAATTTTTCTTTTGAGTTCTTTAAAAATGGGTTCAAAAAATGAAAGTTGTTTTCTGGGAGAATCAAAAGGGAATTCAGCTTCCATTCCAAAAATTGTTAAAAAACAAAAATCATTTTTTGAATCTTTCTTTTTCATTGGATCATTATAAGGGGCTCGTGGGTTAGATGTGTGCCAAGGTTTCAGACGAAAAGGAAATAGGATCTTAATCTGAATACCGTCTGTTAACCAGTTTTTTGGAAATTCTTTTTCTGATAATTGAACGCCATTATAGGTGCATTTAACATACATTTCTCGATTCCAATCTTTAAAATCCTCGGACCATTCGGGAAATTGAAACAATAGCATACGGGCGATATTTTTAACTATTATCAATGAAGGCAATATAATATATTTTCTAAGAATCGATTGGGTTACTAACAAAAAACCTCTTAGTACTTGAGCAAGTAAAATACTATCCCAGGCTTCCGCTATTTCTATACGTACTTTCTCCTTTCTTTTGGCTTCCTCTTTTTTATCCTCTTCCTTTTTTTTCTCACTTTCTTCTGTGGTTTTCTCTTTAGAATCCGAAATTTTGAGTTCTGTGTTTGTCCACATAAAATTTCTCAAAATTAGGTTTATACGTTCGGAAATATCAAAAGAAAAAATGGGGGATTTTTCTATTCGGTCCAAAAAGAGGGGGGAATGCGCATCTGCCTCAAAGAATTTCCAAGTAACTATTTTACGTCTTTGAGCACGCACAGAGCCTTTGATTATGTCTCGACGAAAATTCGATTGTTGTGAATAATGTATCAAAGCCACTTGGTCTGTTTGATCAGTATTATTAGTTTCTTGGGTATTACTATAAGTATCAGTATTCCGTTGGTTATCAGTAAAAATAACTATACGTTTTGCTTTTCTTGAGCGAATCTCATGATCCACTACCACACTTTCCTCGCTTTCTCCCTCCTGTTGTTCCAAATTGTTAATTAATTTGTATGACCATCGAGGGACTTTTTTTTGGATTTCTTTTAGTGCAATAGATTTTTTTTTTATTGTTTTCTCGTCGGGAAGAGTTGTATCTGCATCAAATAAAAATTTGAAAATTTGGATTCTATCTTCTGAATCAATTCTTACTTGTTCGTGTTCGGGAACTAAAAAAGGTCTTTTAAAATTCAAACTTGATTTTACAGCAAATTTATTGATTAAGTTCAATAAATAATCCATTTGCTTTGCGCATGTTTTTCTATCAAATGGATTTAGTTTCTGTTCAAATTCTAGGCGATTAATAATAAGAAGGATACTATGAATCTTATTTATCAAAAATTTTTCTATATAATTTTTTTTAGAAATTTCATTTTTAATTGAGAGTGAAAACCCTTTTTT